TCTTTCTCCTGTTACACAAATCAAATGTTTCATTTCATCCGGGAAAAGCCACCTCTTTCTCCACAAACAATGTCTTTGTCATTTGATCCAGGAGCCTTCCGTTAGATAGGAACAGCTTTGCTAAATACTGAGAACTCTCAGATAGAGTATTAGAATGAAAAGACCATTAATTATATAAGGAAGAACCCAGGGTTCTAGCCCATTCCCGTTCATAAATCAATAATTCGTAGTGCTTTTGCCTTTCTTGCGTACTCCTGGTGAACCAGTTGCTAGCCATATGTTTAGGAGGCTTTTTTCTCCAGGTACTGGTACTAAGCCGCTTTGCCATCTCTTCATCTTCATCTGCAAAGAATTCTCGACGTGAAAACACAGAGACAAAGGCCTGATCTTTGAATAGGAAAAAGAATGGATCCGAAGGGTCCCAAATCAATTGGCTTATTCGAAAAAAGCCTTCTTCTTTGAAAGATATATCTCGTGTCTGGTACTGCATTGTTCCACTCTGCAAGAAGTCCGAATCAGTCTCTTGCACCTCCTCCTTTTTATGATAAATATACCAGAAATAATTCGAATAAATAGCAGTCTCTGACAACTCATCCTCTTTAATCTGCTTGGACCCGCTCCAATACCCATAAGAAAATCCCCAGTCATATTCAGCGTACCTATCCCTGCAATCAAATAGATTGTCCCAAGGGCCCCATATTCTAGGAGCCCAAGTTATGCTATTGAAAATTCGTTCCTCTAGCAGTTCCGGTTTGACCATTCCGTTCCCTTTTTCAAACTCCACTTCTTTTCATATAGCAATCCCTAATCAAAGAGAGAACAATATCCATTTCAAAACATTTCTAACGGATTCCTTGGTTCGGACCCACGAAGTAATGGCACTCGATTATTATCAACCCGAGTGCAATCTTTTTCTGTCGGTAAGGATTGCACCAGAGCACCTTCTACTTCTAATAGGCCATGAACTATAGATAGAGAAGAATCATTCTGAGCGAGTCCATAAGAAGCGACCCACTTTTTCATCGGTTCCGGGGGAAGACCAAAAATCTTGCGCGACCGGTCCGCCAGAAAAACTCAAAAGAGAAAGAAGTCTCGTTAATCTCCTCATGCTCGTTCCAAGTTCGAAGTACCGTTTGGCCAAAGAAAAACCCGCTTCCTGACACGATTGCCTCTTTATATAGATAGATATAGGATCTATGGGGTTATTACTTAGAAGTCTATTTTGTACAAGATCCCCTCCTATCTTATAGAAAAGGGTCCCATGATCCCGAGCCGGTCTTATCTTGGCTCGCAAACCCCAAGTTTGTCTATGAAGAGCTAATCTAATTGTATTAGTTTCTATAATGGATTTCTTATGTGGAATACTAATGGATAGGGCCCCATTGCTAAGTGCTACAAGATCTAATGCACTGGAACTCGTGGTTATGGACCCGAATCCTTTAGTATGGAATATTGTCTTTTCCAAGTAAAAACCCCTAGTATATGAAAGAATGAAAAGGTGCTTTCGTTCTTGTGGAATAAGAAGCCCTCATACCTTAATGAAAGGAAAATAGGAATTTTTCGTTAGGTATTTGACCAAATAGGATCGTCCAGTTCCTATAGAACCTATCACTAAAATACCCGATAGGGCTAAGCGGAACGAAAAGGGTTTTCCATGAGATGGTAAATGAAAACGATTAGCCCCACACGAGGTTTGGGAATAAGTGATTGTCTGATAATGAGCAAGGAATATACGTCTTTCTGCTAAAGAGGATCTATTAAACTCATAATTCATTAGATCCTTGTTAGCAATGTCAAGTAGGTATCATAAGTAAATGGATCCCGGTTGTTCAATCCTTTGATAACCAAGGTCCTTCTTTGCTAAAGAGAAATGATCACTATGAGTCAGACTCAATAGAATTGGATCCATTCCAAATAGCGAGAATTAGGATTCTTGATCCCTCTCAATCTCTCTTTCAATTCGAGGATCCAGAGAGGTGTTTTCATAGTCATCTCCGAATATTTTCCATCTCCGAATATTTTGATTTCATTTTTCTATGATATGTCTTTCTATATGAAAATTGGTTATTTACGATGTACGATGATCCCTGTTAAGCATCCATGGCTGAATGGTTAAAGCGCCCAACTCATAATTGGTAAATTTGCGGGTTCAATTCCTGCTGGATGCACGCGAACGGGAACGTTCCATAAGTCTATTGGAACTGGCTCTCTAGCCATGGAATCTCATCCATCATCCATACATAACGAATTGGTATGGTATATTCATACCATAACATAAGAACAATAAGAACTCGAATTCTTATCGATACTGGAACTCAGAGCATAGGAGGGAAAGTCGATTTATGGATGGAATCAAATACGCAGTATTTACAGAAAAAAGTCTTCGTTTATTGGGAAAGAATCAATATACTTTTAATGTCGAATCGGGATTCACTAAGACAGAAATAAAGCATTGGGTCGAGCTCTTCTTTGGTGTTAAGGTAGTAGCTGTGAATAGCCATCGACTACCCGGAAAGGGTAGAAGAATGGGATCTATTCTGGGACATACAATGCATTACAGACGTATGATCATTACCCTTCAACCGGGTTATTCTATTCCACTTCTAGATAGAGAAAAGAACTAAAGGAGAATACTTAATAATACGGCGAAACATTTATACAAAACACCTATCCCGAGCACACGCAAGGGAACCGTAGACAGGCAAGTGAAATCCAATCCACGAAATAAATTGATCCATGGACGGCACCGTTGTGGTAAAGGTCGTAATGCCAGAGGAATCATTACCGCAAGGCATAGAGGGGGAGGCCATAAGCGCCTATACCGTAAAATCGATTTTCGACGGAATCAAAAAGACATATCTGGTAGAATCGTAACCATAGAATACGACCCTAATCGAAATGCATACATTTGTCTCATACACTATGGGGATGGTGAGAAGAGATATATTTTACATCCCAGAGGGGCTATAATTGGAGATACTATTGTTTCTGGTACAAAAGTTCCTATATCAATGGGAAATGCCCTACCTTTGAGTGCGGTTTGAACTATTGATTTACGTAATTGGAAGTAACCAATTAGGTTTACGACGAAACCTAGAAATCGATCACTGATCCAATTTGACTACCTCTACGGGATAAACCTCAACAGAAAACTGTTGAGTAACGGCAGCAAGTGATTGAGTTCAGTAGTTCCTCATAGAAAATTATTGACTCTAGAGATATGGTAATATGGAGAAGACAAAATTGTTTGAAGCACGCACAGAACCGGAAGCGTCCCTTGTTTCAAAGAGAGGAGGACGGGTTATTCACATTTAATTTGATGGTCAGAGGCGAATTGAAAGCTAAGCAGTGGTAATTAAGACCCCGGGGTGAAAATAGGGATGTCTCCTACGTTACCCATAATATGTGGAAGTATCGACGTAATTTCATAGAGTCATTCGATCTGAATGCTACATGAAGAACATAAGCCAGATGACGGAACGCGGAGACCTAGGATGTAGAAGATCATAACATGAGCGATTCGGCAGATTTGGATTCCTTTTCTATATATCCACTCATGTGGTACTTCATCATACCATTCATATAAGATCCATCTGTCTAGAGATCGTCATATACATCTAGAAAGCCGTATGCTTTGGAAGAAGCTTGTACAGTTTGGGAAGGGGTTTTTTGAGAAAAAATAAGAATCTACTTCAACCGATATGCCCTTAGGCACGGCCATACATAACATAGAAATCACACGTGGAAGGGGTGGGCAATTAGCTAGAGCAGCAGGTGCTGTAGCGAAACTGATTGCAAAAGAGGGTAAATTGGCCACTTTAAGATTACCATCTGGGGAGGTCCGTTTGGTATCCCAAAACTGCTTAGCAACAGTCGGACAAGTGGGTAATGTTGGGGTGAACCAAAAAAGTTTGGGTAGAGCCGGATCTAAGTGTTGGCTAGGTAAACGCCCCGTAGTAAGAGGGGTAGTTATGAACCCTGTGGACCACCCCCATGGGGGCGGTGAAGGGAAAGCCCCCATTGGTAGAAAAAAACCCACAACCCCTTGGGGTTATCCTGCGCTTGGAAGAAGAACTAGGAAAAGTAAAAAATATAGTGATAGTTTTATTCTTCGTCGCCGTAAGTAAATACGTAACTAGGAATATGGAAAATTGCATTGCAATAATGCGATGGGCGAACGACGGGAATTGAACCCGCGCATGGTGGATTCACAATCCACTGCCTTGATCCACTTGGCTACATCCGCCCCTTATCCAGCTAAAGGATTTTGTCTTTTTTCCACTCATCATTATTCTATTTATTCTGACCTCCATACCTCGATCGAGATAGTGGACATAGGATGCCACTCTTTAAAATGAAAAAAGGAGTAATCAGCTGTGACACGAAAAAAAACGAATCCTTTTGTAGCTCGTCATTTATTGACAAAAATTGAAAAGGTTAATATGAAGGAGGAGAAAGAAACAATAGTAACGTGGTCCCGGGCATCTAGCATTCTACCCGCAATGGTTGGCCATACAATCGCGATTCATAATGGAAAGGAACATATACCTATTTACATAACAAATCCTATGGTAGGTCGCAAATTGGGGGAATTCGTGCCTACTCGGCATTTCACGAGTTATGAAAGTGCAAGAAAGGATACTAAATCTCGTCGTTAACTGAATTCAGAATAGAAAGATTCAGAATAAACAAAGAAATACCCAATATCCTGTTGAAACAAGATATTGGGTATTTCTGGCTTTCCTTCTTTTAAAACTTTCTATATGTTAGTAGAAAAACCTTATCCATTAAGAGATGGAACTTCAAGAGCAGCTAGGTCTAGAGGGAAGTTGTGAGCATTACGTTCGTGCATTACTTCCATACCAAGATTAGCACGGTTGATGATATCAGCCCAAGTATTAATAACGCGACCTTGGCTATCAACTACGGATTGGTTGAAATTGAAACCATTTAGGTTGAATGCCATAGTACTAATACCTAAAGCGGTGAACCAGATCCCT